TAAATTAAAATCAAAATTAATATAATTTTTAAGGGGGGGGGGGGGGGGGGGGGGGGTCACCATCTTTTTTTTCACCCATAAATGAAAACCCCTAACTAAAATTTTAAACCAAATCCTCTTAACGAAAATTTTGTTTGACTTTCCCTAACTAAATTTCTCCAAACTAAAAAATTATTTAAATCACTTTCTCATCCTGAAATAAAACTTTTATTGTAAAAAAAAATATATAAACCCTATATTAACTCTCCTCAATTTATGAAACAAATTTCACCCCTAAATTAATCTCCAAGCAAATGTATATATATATATATAATAGAAACCCCCTTATATAAATGCTATATATGAATATTATTTATTTTTGTCAAAAAAACCCCCATCGAACTTTTCAAAATCGACCCCTCCATTTTTCAATCCATTTTCAAACTTACCTATTTTAATCACACTCTTTCCCACTCATAGACTTAAAATCTCTAATTTAATTTATAATGAACTATCCCGATTAAATAAAATAATTCAGTTAATTTTTTTTAGTGTACTTTATTCACCACCTATAAACTAAATCCTAAACAATAAAAACTCAACATAAAATTAATTAACTCCTATCATCGAATTGAATCAAAATTAAAAAAAATCACCATTTACCTCATTCATTAAGCTTTGGCCATAGCTTAGATTTCCATTAAACTCGCTTGTTTTTACTTAAGTTTAAAAATTTAGCCATACCAAATTCAATTATGTCAAAAAAAACGAGGACTTAGAATATTTTTCGAAACTAGATTTTTTCTTAAATAGATTTTCCAAAGAAATCGCGCCTCAATAACTTATTCAATCTATTATTAATACTAGATAATTTCATAAATAATTAGTTCCTAAAGTATTAATTAAATTAATTTTTTTTTTTTTTTTTTTTAATAACATCTAGTTAATTAAAAATAATTAAACTTTAAATTATTCTTGTTTAATTTAGAAATTAATTAAGTTAACTAAATTTAGTAAGAATTTCTTTATAGCTATAACTTAATAATTTCACTATTTTTTATTAATTAAATCTATATTCATTATTAATGTTTAAAACTTGATTTTTCATTAAAAATTTAATATATTATATACCCTCTGTTATTTACTATGACATATCAAATGATTAATTATTAATTAGGTTATTATTTATTATTAACAACGTATTTATTATATTATTTATTAATATATATATATATATATAATAGCTTAAGGTATATTAAGTATATTAAGAAATGATAAATGATTTATAAATCATTAATATATATAATAAAAATAGAAGCATAGACCATTAATATCTGCCGAATTTAAATTCTTAAAAATTCTCTCTTTCTTTTTTTCTAGAATTCATAGAATGTTGCTAATTAACTAAAATTCTTAGATTTTAAGTGAATTAATATTATACTTTTTCTTTTTCTTTTTATATTCTAATCTTTAAAAATATTCAATAACTATTAGGTACATAATAAAGGCTATGATATTTATTAATAGATTAAATGTTTATTAAATGTAGTGCCTGATAAAAAGGGTCACTTTGATAGAGTGAATCATGTATAATTTACCTTCATTATAGCTAACAGAATTAAACTATTTCTCTGAATATCAAAAATTCAAGTACATCATATACTAAACTATAAAAAGATAAGCTAACGAAGCTATTGGGTTCATACCCCACTTATAAAGGTTACACTCCTTTTCTTTTTAATTAAACTTTATAAAATTTTATTTTTTGTGTCAATAATAATTGGGACCCTCATCTCAATTTCATCAATATCCTGAATAGGAATATGAATAGGCCTAGAAATTAATCTTCTATCTATTATCCCTCTAATAAATAGAAATAAAAATCTATTCGCCTCTGAAGCCTCCCTCAAATATTTTATTACCCAGGCTTTAGCTTCAACAATCCTATTATTCTCAATCATTTTATCTTTAAACTACACCTCAATTTTAATTCATAATATACCAAATGAAGGTGTGAACCTAATTTTTAATTCAGCCTTATTAACTAAAATAGGGGCTGCTCCCTTTCATTTTTGATTCCCTGAAATTATCGATGGATTATCATGATTAAATTGCCTAATTATATTATCCTGGCAAAAAATTGCCCCCATGGTAATTTTAATGTTTAATATTAACTATCCATTATTTTTTATAATAATCATCATTATGTGTATACTAATTAGTGGTACCTTAGGATTTAATCAAACCAGAATCCGTAAAATTATGGCGTATTCCTCAATTAATCATATTGGATGGTTACTAGCTTCTATATTTACTATTGAAAGAATTTGATTGATTTATTTCCTAACCTACACCATCATCCTAATTAACATTATCATAATTTTTAATTTACTTAACATTTTTTATTTCAAGCAACTTATTATTGCAATAAATAATAACATCGAAATTAAATTCTTCTTCGTCATAAATTTTCTCTCCCTTGGGGGCTTACCCCCTTTCTTAGGATTTATGCCTAAATGATTAACTATCGAAACTTTAATTGAAAGAAAATTTATTATCCTGACACTAATTATAGTAATCCTCACCCTTTTAACACTATATCTTTACGTTCGATTAATATTCAGTACATTAACTATTAACCTCAACGAAATCAATTTTATTCCTAACCTAAATTCTAACCAATTCATAATTTTCTTAAGAAACTTTATCTCAATCTCAGGACTCCTAAGATGCTCAATCCTATTCAATTTAACTTAAGGATTTAAGTTAAATTTAAACTTGTAGCCTTCAAAGCTTCCAATAAAGAGTGTCTTTAAGCCTTAGACCTAGTCTAAGATAAGCTTTAGAGTTAAACTCACCTCCAAATTTGCAATTTGAAATCATTTTTGAATATAAAGCTATTGGTAAAAGGATCGAAATCCATGAATAAATTTACAGTTTATCGCCTATGATCAGCCATTTTACCGAATAAGTGATTATTTTCAACCAATCATAAGGATATTGGAACCCTATACTTCATTTTTGGGTCATGAGCTGGAATAGTAGGAACATCCCTCAGTCTACTAATCCGTGCTGAACTCGGTAACCCAGGATCTTTAATTGGTGACGATCAAATTTATAACGTAATCGTCACAGCTCATGCCTTCATCATAATTTTCTTTATGGTCATACCAATTGTAATTGGAGGATTCGGAAACTGACTAGTACCCCTCATACTAGGAGCCCCGGATATAGCCTTTCCTCGAATAAACAATATGAGATTTTGACTTTTACCTCCTTCACTAACTCTTCTTTTAATGAGAAGAATAGTAGAAAGAGGCGCAGGAACAGGATGAACAGTTTACCCTCCTCTTTCATCTAATATAGCCCATGGTGGTGCTTCTGTCGACCTCGCTATCTTTAGCCTACATCTTGCAGGAATTTCTTCAATTCTAGGTGCAGTTAATTTTATCACCACTGTAATCAATATACGTTCTACAGGAATAACCTTTGATCGAATATCACTATTCACTTGATCTGTAGCTATTACAGCCCTCCTTCTACTTCTCTCTCTACCTGTTCTAGCTGGAGCAATCACAATACTTTTAACTGACCGAAATCTAAATACATCATTCTTCGATCCTGCTGGAGGAGGAGATCCAATTCTTTACCAACATTTATTTTGATTTTTTGGACACCCTGAAGTGTATATTCTTATTCTTCCAGGATTCGGTATAATTTCCCACATTATCAGACAAGAAAGAGGTAAAAAGGAAGCATTTGGTACTCTAGGAATAATCTATGCAATAATAGCAATTGGATTATTAGGATTTATTGTATGAGCTCATCATATATTTACTGTAGGAATAGATGTTGATACTCGAGCCTACTTCACTTCTGCAACAATAATTATTGCCATCCCCACAGGAATCAAAATTTTCAGTTGATTAGCTACACTTCATGGAACTCAAATTAATTATTCCCCTTCAATACTATGAGCTATCGGATTTGTATTTTTATTTACTGTAGGAGGCCTAACTGGAGTAATTCTAGCTAACTCATCAATCGACATTATTCTCCATGATACATATTACGTAGTAGCCCACTTCCATTATGTATTATCAATAGGAGCAGTATTTGCTATCATAGCCGGAGTAGTTCAATGATTCCCTATTTTCACAGGTTTAACCCTAAATGAGAAATTCCTTAAAATTCAATTTACAACAATATTTATTGGAGTAAATTTAACCTTTTTCCCCCAACACTTTCTTGGACTGGCTGGAATACCTCGACGATATTCTGACTACCCCGATGCATACACACCTTGAAATGTCATCTCTTCTCTAGGGTCATTAGTTTCTCTTTCTAGAATTTTTCTTCTTCTATTTACAATTTGAGAAGGTTTCATTTCATACCGTAAAAGAATCTCACCATTAAACTTACCTACATCTATTGAATGACTACAACTTATGCCACCTGCTGAACATAGATACTCAGAATTACCAATAATTTCAAAGTTCTAATATGGCAGAGTAGTGCGATGGATTTAAATCCCATTTACAAAGTTTAGCCTTTTTTTAGATGGCGACATGAAAAACTTTAACCACTCAAGACAGAGCTACTCCTCTTATAGAACAATTACTTTTTTTCCATGATCATGCTATTATAATTCTTCTCATTATTACTACAATAGTAGGATACATCATAGCATCCCTATTCTTCAATAAATACAGTTACCGCTATCTTTTAGAAGGACAAACAATTGAATTAATTTGAACAGTTCTTCCTGCCGTAACATTAATTTTTATTGCCCTCCCTTCTCTTCGACTTTTATATTTACTTGATGAAATTAACAATCCTCTTGTTACTGTCAAATCAATTGGACATCAATGATACTGATCATATGAATATGATGATTTCCAAAAAGTTGAATTTGATTCATACATAATTCCTGTAAATGAAAATAAAATTTCTGACTTCCGTCTTCTAGACGTTGATAATCGAATAGCTGTTCCATTTAATTCCCAAATTCGAATAATTGTTACAGCAGCTGATGTTCTACATTCTTGAACAATTCCCTCTATTAGAGTAAAAATTGATGCCACTCCAGGACGATTAAATCAAGTTAGATTCTTAATAAATCGAACAGGAATCTTTTTCGGACAATGCTCAGAAATTTGTGGAGCTAACCATAGATTTATACCTATTGTTATAGAAAGAATTTCACCTGACTACTTCCTTAAATGAATCTCTCAAATAAGAGAAAATTCATTAGATGACTGAAAGTAAGTACTGGTCTCTTAAACCATATAATAATAGATTAACGACTATTTCTAATGAAAGACTTAGTTAATCTATAACGTTAGTTTGTCAAACTAAAATAATTATTATTATAATAGTTTTTGATACCTCAAATAGCCCCAATAAACTGATTAATCCTATTCATTATTTTTACATTAACTTTCCTTATTTTTAATACAATTAACTATTTCTCATTCAAATATCAAATAAAACCATCTAGAATTTCAAAAAAATCAAGAAAAATTAACTGAAAATGATAACAAATCTATTTGAATCATTTAACCCATCTACAGGACTTTTATCATTAAATTGATTAAGAACTTTTCTTGGAATTTTATTTATTCCTTCAATATTCTGAATAATCCCATCACGATGAAATTTTATATGAATTAAAATTATTATAACCCTTCATAATGAATTTAAAATTCTTATTAGAAATTCTATCAAAGGAAGAACTTTAATTTTTATTTCATTGTTTTCATTTATTGCATTAAATAACTTTCTAGGATTATTCCCCTATATTTTTACTAGAACTAGACACTTAATCTTAACTCTTGGATTAGCTTTACCATTATGAATAAGATTCATATTATACGGCTGATTAAATAACACAACACATATATTTGCTCATTTAGTCCCTCAAGGAACACCTCCTATTTTAATACCTTTTATAGTATGCATTGAAACTATTAGAAATATCATCCGTCCAGGAACCTTGGCAGTCCGATTAGCTGCTAACATAATTGCAGGACATCTACTTTTAACTCTCCTGGGAAACACCGGACCTTCAATATCATTAATCCTCCTTAATGTTTTAATCTTTACTCAAATTCTTCTTCTTATCCTAGAATCTGCTGTTGCCATTATTCAATCTTATGTTTTTGCAGTACTAAGAACTTTATACTCTAGAGAAGTAAACTAATGCACAGACATAAAAATCACCCCTTCCATTTAGTAGATGTTAGACCCTGGCCCTTATTAGGAGCCTTAGGGGCAATAATCACTATAGTAGGTCTAGTTAAATGATTCCACTACTTTAATAATAATCTATTTATTATAGGAACAATTATTACATTATTAGTTATATACCAATGATGACGAGATGTAACACGTGAAGGAACCTTCCAAGGACTCCATACCTACCCAGTCACAATAGGACTACGATGAGGAATAATTTTATTTATTACATCTGAAGTATTTTTCTTCCTTTCATTTTTCTGAGGATTTTTTCATAGAAGACTATCTCCTTCAATTGAACTTGGAATAATCTGACCACCAAAGGGAATTGAAACCTTTAACCCAATACAAATCCCTCTTCTTAATACCCTTATCTTACTAACTTCAGGTCTTACTGTAACATGAGCCCACCATAGACTAATAGAAAATAATTTTAATCAAACTACTCAAAGCCTTACCTTAACAGTAATATTAGGCATCTATTTCTCAATCCTACAAGCTTTCGAATATATTGAAGCTCCCTTCACTATTTCAGACTCAGTATATGGATCTAGATTCTTTATAGCAACAGGATTCCATGGATTACATGTTATTATTGGAACTACCTTCTTACTTGTATGCCTAATTCGACACTTAAATAATCATTTTTCTTGTATTCACCACTTTGGGTTTGAAGCTGCAGCATGATACTGACACTTTGTTGATGTAGTATGATTATTCCTCTATATCTCAATCTACTGATGAGGTAGATATTTATATAGTATAAATATTATTTTTAACTTCCAATTAAAAGATCTAATTAATTTAGTATAAATAATTTTCGTAACATTATATATTGCACTAATTATTTTTATAATTACTTTTATCATTATAATAATTGCCACTATTATCTCTAAAAAAACTTTCATAGATCGAGAAAAAAGTAGGCCCTTTGAATGTGGATTTGACCCAAAAAGATCCGCTCGCTTACCATTCTCAATTCAATTTTTCCTAATTGCAGTAATCTTTTTAATTTTTGATGTTGAAATTACTTTACTAATCCCTCTTATCTTAACTTTAAAAATTTCTAATCTATTTAATTATTTTTTAATTGCACTATTCTTTACTATTATTCTATTAATTGGAGTATACCATGAATGAAACCAAGGAGCCCTTAACTGAGCTAAATAGGATAATAGTTAACTATAACATTTAATTTGCATTTAAAAAGTATTGAATTTTCAATTTATCTTAAATAAGAAACAAAAATTTGTATTTAGTTTCGACCTAAAATTTTGGTGAGCACCCACCCTTATTTGAGAAAATAATCCCCCTAAATAGGGGAAGTATAAATATTTAATAAAAAAATAAACCATTAATTGAAACCAAAGAGAGGTAAATCACTGTTAATGATTCTATTGGGTTACAGCCCCCTATTAAAGAAATAGGTGATTCAAAGGTAAGCTTCTAACTTAACCTTTTAGCGATGAAATTCGTTAATATTTCTACTTATATAGTTTAATAAAAACATTACATTTTCATTGTAAAAATAAAATTTTAAAATTTTTATAAGTATCTAAAAATAATAATTATTTCCTTGATATCTTCAGTATCATGCTCTAAATATAAGCTATTTAAATAAAATAAAAAAAATAAATATATAATTCAAATTACGATTAAAATTAAAAAGATTTTTAAATTATTATTAAACACAAATTGCCCAAATAAAGAAGTATTTTTTATGGACTTATAAATATTTTGACTTCCAAAATATTCCATTCAGCCTTGGTCAGTATTTTTATAGATTAAAGCCCCTAACGATAAAGCATAATAATTAACTCCAAAAGTAGATAAAATAGGTATATTCCATATTGAAGAAAAAAATAATCTTCTCTTTAAAAATTTAAACGATTTTAATGAATAATTAGTCCTAAACTTAGAAATCTCATACCCTAATCATATCCCGAAAAATGTCACTACTAAGGCCATTATTTTTATTAATATTGGCAGACAAATAAAGTAAGGAGTAGGAAATATTAATCATATTAATATTCTCCCACCAGTAATAACAAGAAAAATTAAACCTGATATACCCTTTAATATAATAAATCCCTTATCATTTACACAATTTAAAGATAAAAAATTAAAATCTCCTATTAAAGTGTAATACATTAAACGGAAAGTATAAGCTACGGTTAAACCAGTCGACACAAAAAAAATAATATAAATGTATAAATTTAAATAATTTATAGATAAAACCTCTAAAATTAAATCCTTTGAATAAAACCCAGAAAGAAATGGAATCCCGCATAAAGAAAGATTAGAAATATTAAAAAAACAACAAGTTAAAGGCATATGAATAACTAATCCCCCCATAAAACGAATATCCTGACAATTATTTAAATTGTGAATAATACACCCTGCACACATAAATAATGTGGCCTTAAATAATGCATGTGTAAGTAAATGAAAAAAAGCTAATTCAAATTCCCCTAATGATAAAATTCTTATCATTAACCCTAATTGTCTTAATGTCGAAAGAGCAATGATCTTTTTTAGATCTATCTCGAAATTTGCCCCTAATCCTGCTATAAACATAGTTATTCTTCCGATAAATAAAAGAATCATTATTAAATTATCGGATAAAACTACATTAAACCGAATTAATAAATAAATCCCAGCTGTCACCAAAGTTGATGAATGTACTAGAGATGATACAGGAGTGGGAGCAGCTATTGCTGCAGGCAGTCATGAAGAAAATGGGATTTGAGCTCTTTTAGTTATAGCAGCTAATACAACCAAATAAGAAGTAATTTGTATAGGTAAATCATTCTTTGTAAAATCTAAATAATACACATAATTTCATCTTCCATAATTTATTATCCAAGCAATTGATATAAGTAAAGCAACATCCCCAATTCGATTAGTCAATGCAGTAATCATACCTGCATTAAATGATTTAACGTTTTGATAATAAATTACTAAACAGTAAGAAACTAGTCCTAATCCATCTCAACCTAGTAAAATTCTAATTAAATTAGGTCTAATAATTAACAACATCATCGATAAAACAAATAAAGAAACTAATATAATAAAGCGATTGATATTTAAATCTCCTTCTATATAATTTTCTCTATAAAAGACAACTATAGAAGAAATAAATAAAACAAATCTCATAAATAAAAGTGATATCCAATCTAAAAGAATCGTTATCACAATAGAACATGAATTAATTGATAATATATTTAATTCTAAAATAAGTCTAAAATCTAAAATTAAAAATAATAATCTTATCAAAAATCTTGAAATTCTAAATATTAAAAAAATTCCTGAATAAATAAAACAAATTGATATAATTATCTAAAATGCTACTGCATATCTCTGATTCCACAAATCAAAATTTTATTTTAAACTATTTAAATTAAATTCATAATGTAAAAATTTCACCCTTTAAAATTAATATATTTAAAGGCAATCAATGTAAAATTAATAATAAATATTCACGCCTCGAACCCATAGAAAATGAATAAATCCCAGAATATAATTTGCCATGCTGTCTATAAGAATATAAATATAATGAATAGACAGCTCTAAAAAATGACAAAAATGATAAAGGAATTATGCAAAAATAACTTCATCTCACTAATCTATTAATTAATATAATTTCTCCTAAAAGATTTAAAGAAGGAGGAGCTGCTATATTTGAGGATCTAAATAAAAACCACCATAAAGATATACTAGGTATCAAATTAATTAAACCCTTATTCAAAAATAATCTCCGTCTTATTAACCGCTCATATGAAATATTAGCTAAACAAAATAACCCAGATGAACATAATCCATGGGCCAATATTATAACTAAAGACCCACATAATCCTCAATAATTTAAAGTTATAATCCCTCTTAAAACTATCCCTATATGTGCTACTGATGAATAGGCAATCAATGATTTAATATCCGTCTGACGCATACACACCAAAGAGACAAATACACCCCCAATTATTCTTAATCTAATAAATAAATAATTAATTTTTAACCCTAAGTCTAAAAATAGGCCTATTAAACGTAATAGACCATACCCCCCTAACTTTAATATCACACCCGCTAAAATTATTGAACCTGATACAGGGGCCTCAACATGAGCCTTTGGTAATCATAAATGAACAAAATATATCGGCATTTTTACAAAAAATACTATATTTATAAAAAAATATAAAATAAATAAATTAATTGATTTATTCATAAATAAAAGTCTCAAAGTCCCAAATTCTCTGTAATAGAAAAAAATAGAAATTATTATTGGTAAAGAAGCTAATATGGTATAAAATAATAAATAAGTTCCTGCCTGAATCCGCTCTGGTTGATACCCTCACCCTAAAATTAAAATTAAAGTAGGAATTAATCTTATTTCAAAAAATAAGTATAAAATAAATAAATTTAAAGAACTAAAAGTTAAAACTAAAGATACTAATAAGGCAAGGATTATGCATATAAATAAATTGTAAAAATAATTTTTAATGAAAATTTTAGATCTAGCTAAAATTATTAGCCTACAAATCCAAAATCTCAAAAGAATCATAACATAACTTAATAAATCTATTCCAAATATATATCTTATATTAAAATATATAAAATCAACACGATAATTTACCATAAATAAAAAAGTTATAATAAAATATATCCAAGTATTTATTCAAAATCTTTTCTTAATAAATCTTAAAGGAATCATAAATAATATCATAAAAATAAATTTTATCATAATACATTAAAAGTTTGAAAATAATCATTTCCATGAGTTCGAATTATTGAAACTAATAAAGATAGCCCTAAAGCCCCTTCACAAACTCTCATAGAAAGAAAAATTATTCTAAAATAATATTCAAATCTAAATAACCTTAAATAAGTAATTAACATGAAGTATAAAGACAAAATAATAAATTCTAATCTTAATAACATTAAAAGAAAATGTTTTCGCTTTAAACAAAATGAAACTAATCCCATTATATATATATAAATTGAAAATAAATAAAAAATTACCATCAGTTTTAATAATTTAAATAAAATATTGATCTTGTAAATCAAAAATAAGGATTACTTTTAAAACTTCAGAGAAAAGGAAACCCCTATCATTAATCTCCAAAATTAATATTTTTATTAAACTATTCTCTGCATCATTACACTCTTCATCATATCTCTCTCCCTATCTAGAATTTTTATTTTTTTATCACATCCCTTATCTATGGGAATTACCTTATTAATTCAAACTATTCTAATTGCCATTATTACAGGACTAATAAATGTCAATTTTTGATTTAGCTATATTTTATTCTTAATTATAATTGGAGGTATATTAGTACTTTTTATTTATATAACAAGAATTGCATCAAATGAAAAATTTAAATTTTCAAATCTTATTTTTTTTACACTCACTACCCTAATAATAGTAAGATTCCTAATTTACTTATTCTCAGATAATTTAATTTTTTCAATAATAAATTTTTCCAATACTTTAGGAACTAATTATTCATTCACAATAAATTTAAGAAAATTTTTTAACTACCCCACAAATATTATTTTATTCATAATTATTATTTATCTTTTCATCACATTAATTGCCGTTGTTAAAATTACTAATATTAATTTTGGCCCATTACGACAAAAATTTTAATGAAAACACCTTTACGCCTTAAATCCCCATTACTTAAAATTATTAATGGATCATTAATCGACCTGCCATCTCCAACAAATATCTCAGCCTGATGAAATTTTGGATCCCTTCTAGGATTATGCCTAGGACTCCAAATTGTCACAGGGATCTTTTTAGCAATACATTACACTGCAAATGTAGATTTAGCATTTAATAGAGTTGCCCATATCTGTCGTGATGTAAATTACGGATGATTAATTCGTACCCTCCACGCTAATGGGGCTAGATTCTTTTTCATTTGTATCTACATACATGTTGGTCGAGGAATTTATTATAGATCATATAATCTTATTTTAACCTGAACTATTGGAGTATTAATTCTATTTGCTGTAATAGCAACAGCTTTCCTTGGCTACGTTTTACCTTGAGGTCAAATATCATTCTGAGGGGCTACTGTTATTACAAACCTTGTATCTGCAATTCCTTATCTAGGAACAGACATTGTTCAATGACTGTGAGGGGGATTCGCTGTAGATAACGCTACCTTAACCCGATTCTTTGCACTTCATTTTCTTCTCCCATTCATTGTTGCAGCAATAGTAATTATTCACTTATTTTTTCTCCATCAAACAGGCTCTAATAACCCTATAGGAATCAATAGAAATATTGATAAAACACCCTTTCATCCCTACTTTTCTTTCAAGGACTTATTCGGATTCATTATCATATTAATAGCTCTAACTATTCTCACTCTTACCAATCCTTATCTTTTAGGAGATCCAGATAATTTTATCCCAGCTAACCCATTAGTCACTCCAGTCCATATTCAACCAGAATGATATTTTTTATTTGCCTATGCAATTCTTCGATCAATTCCTAATAAATTAGGAGGAGTAATTGCCCTAGTACTATCAATTGCTATTTTATTAATTATACCATTTATTAATGATAAAAAAATGTTAAGAACACAATTTTACCCAATTAATAAAATTCTATTTTGATCTCTTTTATCAACAGTAATTTTATTAACTTGAATTGGAGCTCGCCCTGTAGAAGATCCCTATATCCTAACTGGACAAATCCTTACAATTATTTATTTTTTATACTATTTCCTAAATCCTATAATTGCTAAAATTTGAGACTCCTTAATTTTTAAACCTTAGTTAATGAACTTGTATAAGTGTATATTTTGAAAGTATAAAAAAGAGGATACCCCTCTATTAACTTTTACTAAAAATAATTAACTAAATTAAAATGGAAAAAATTAGAATTTTTAACCCACAATAAAAAATTAAATAATTTAATGAAAAAGGTAGAAATCTCTTTCAAGCTAAATATATTAATTTATCATAACGAAAACGAGGTAAAGTCCCACGAACTCAAATTCAAAAAAATGACATAAATCTAAGTTTTAAAAAAAATGCCCAAGAATAAATATCCGCCCCTAAAAATAAAACAACACACAATATTCTTATAAATAAAATCCTTGCATACTCAGCTAAAAAAATTAATGCAAAACCCCCTCTTCTATATTCTACATTAAATCCTGAAACTAACTCAGATTCCCCTTCCGCAAAATCAAAAGGAGTCCGATTAGTTTCGGCTAATCTTGAAACTACTCAAACTATAGATAAAGGAAAACATAAAAATAAAAATCATAAATAATATTGATAATTAATAAAATCTAAAATACTCAATCTTAAAGTTAAAAATAAAAAAGATAATAAAATTAAAGATAATCTTACTTCATACGAAATTGTCTGAGCAACTGAACGTAATCCCCCTAATAACGAATAATTCGAATTAGAAGATCAACCTGCAATCATAATTGTATAAACTCTCAATCTAGAACAACATAAAAAAAATAATACCCCTAAATTAAAATTTAAAAATACTCTTATAAAAGGTATACACATCCACAAGAATAAAGATAAAAATAAATTTACAATAGGAGAAAAATAATATATATTAAAATTTGATATCATAGGGTAAATACCTTCCTTTCTAAATAATTTAATAGCATCAGAAAATGGTTGAGGCAATCCTATAAATCCAACTTTATTAGGACCTTTACGAATCTGGATATAACCTAAAACCTTACGTTCCAATAATGTCAAAAAAGCTACCCCTACTAAAACACAAATTAATAAAATTAACATTCTAATAAAAATCAATAATAAATCCTTTAAAATCAAGTATTACTTGTATAGTCTTATACATATTTAAATTCTAAATTTACTGCACTATTCTGCCAAAGTAACAATATTGTTCTAATTAAATTATTATAAAATATATTAGGTCCTTTCGTACTGAAATATACTTAAATTTTAAAGATAGAAACCAACCTGGCTCACGCCGGTTTAAACTCAGATCATGTAAAATTTTAAAGGTCGAACAGACCCAATTTTCTAGCTCCTGCACCAAAAATTAATTTTAATCCAACATCGAGGTCGCAAACTTCTTTTTCGATAAGAACTCTTTAAAGAAATTACGCTGTTATCCCTAAGGTAATTTAATCTTATAATCATTAAAATGGATCAATTAATCATATATAAATGTTTTCATAAAAAAAAAGTTTACTAAATTTTTCTATCACCCCAATAAAATAAAACCTTAATAATTAAAATAAAATATACAAAAAATCTCAAAATTAAGTTTTTATAAAACTCTATAGGGTCTTCTCGTCTTTTAAACTCATTTAAGCTTTTTTACTTAAATATAAAATTCTAATTAATTTTTATAGAGACAGTTATTCTCTCGTTCGACCATTCATTCCAGCTTTCAATTAAAAAACTAATTATTATGCTACCTTTGCACGGTCAAAATACCGCGGCCTTTAAATTAAATCAGTGGGCAGGTCAGACTTTAAATTAACTCTAAAAGACATGTTTTTAATAAACAGGCGAAAAATATATTTGCCGAATTCCTTTATAAAACCTTTCTTTTTATAAAATTTATACTCAAAATTATACTAATTTTATCATTATTACAATTAATAAAAAATTCATTAACCAATTTAAATAAATTAATTAAATTTTAATAAATCATATTAACTTATAAATTAATTATAACAAATTAAATGATGAAAATTTCTAATCCTACATTTTTATAAATAACAATAAATTATAAAAATTTATCTTAAAGCTTATCCCCTAAGATATTTATTATTAACAAAAAAAAATATCAAAAATTAATTTTTTTTATTAATAATATAAATTAAATTTATTTCTTTAAAAACTAGATATATTTGAAAACGAATAACGTTTCATTTCTAAAAAATTATTATAAATATTTATTCCACAATAAAATATATAATTTTTTAGCTCTTTCAAAATCGAGAAAATTAAATTTTTAATATTTTAATTAATAAACCCTGATACACAAGGTACAAAAATAATTTTTTCTTCTAAATATTTAAATTTTCAAATTTTAAAATTTCTATCTCTATACTAATCAACTATAAGTTCTAATATTTTTTCTTTTACAATAATCAAATTAATAATAATTTAATTAATACTTTAGGAACTAATTATTTTTATTCAAATTAAACTGATTCACACAATTAACTTTTTAATGTAAATAAAATGCTTTTTAACAAGCTCTAATTTGCTCTCCAGATACACTTTCCAGTACATCTACTATGTTACGACTTATCTCACTTTATATGAGAGCGACGGGCGATATGTACATATCCCAGAGCTAAAGTCATAATATTAAATTAAATCTTATTACTTTTAAATCCACTTTCATTATATTTTTCAAATATAAATCCATATAAATAAATTTATTGTAACCCATTTCTTCTTACTTATAAACTGCACCTTGATCTGATTTCCTTCCTTATAAAGACTCTTGAACATTATAATTCTTTAAAAATATTCAAACTACGACGATATACAAATTAATTAAAGTAAGTACAATAAATCGTGGATTATCAATTACAGAACAGGTTCCTCTAAATAGACTAAGATACCGCCAAATTCTTTAACTTTAAAGAACATAACTATTAATCATTAAGTTTTTTATTTACATTTATAATAATAGGGTATCTAATCCTAGTTTAAATCTAAATTTATTAACCTCATTAACTAAAATAAAATTAAAAAAAAAATAAAATTTCACTTAAAAATTTTTTTTTTACTATTTAATATAATCAAATTAATTACAAACTGAACAGAGTTAATGGTATCATCTGTGTAACCGCAACTGCTGGCACAAATTTTGTTGATACTAATATAAATTACTAAATCTAACACTAATTAATATTTAATTCTTGTTATTGCACAAATCAATAATAACTATTTAAATTATTAAATTCAAAATCTCGCATATAAACCTATTTATAAATCAACCCTTTAAGCTAGAATAAAACTTTTA